GCATTACTTACTTTCTTTCTTTGTAATTTGTAAAGTAAATATATAAATAGATAAATAATAAGAAATTAACGCTTGAGAGTGATATATGTTATAGTTGTATATGTAAATCCTAGATGTGAAAATAGAATAGTAAATAGAATAGTAATATGAATATTCGGAATTTATCAATCAACAAAAAGGTATAAATATAAATAATTTGATTTCTTTTTTTATTCAAAGAATAAATAAGTGTAAATAGAAATGATGAAATAAGAAACAACGGCCAATGTCATAAAAATGATGAATCATAAATAGAGTTTAGGTTCGAATTCCATAGATAATATGAATGGGATTGTCTATAATGATAGAGAAATACAACATCTCCGCATATATAATTCTTAATTCTTATTCATCTACTTTGATATATATTATATTAATAATATATTTATATTTTTTTTTTTAAATGGGTTGGTTAAGTTTGAAAATGCACTCATTGAATGAGTAAACAATTGAATTGGATTCGGTTGGATAGTACCAACGAAATCGAGTACTAATTCCCATTTCTTATTGAATTAACCGATCTACTTGCTATCGGACATTTTTTTATTTTTGTTTGCAAAAAAAATTTCGACATATAATACTTTATTATTATGAGAATCAATCCTACTACTTCTACTTCGGGTCCTGGGGTTTCCGCTCTTGAAGAAAAAAACCTGGGGCGTATTGCTCAAATCATTGGTCCGGTACTGGATGTATCCTTTCCACCGGGCAAGATGCCTAATATTTACAACGCTTTGGTAGTTAAAGGTCAAGATACGGTTGGCCAGCAAATTAATGTAACTTGCGAGGTACAGCAATTATTAGGAAATAATCGAGTTAGAGCTGTAGCTATGAGTGCTACAGATGGTCTGATGAGAGGAATGGAAGTGATTGATACAGGAGCTCCTCTAAGTGTTCCAGTTGGTGGGGCGACTCTCGGACGAATTTTCAACGTTCTTGGAGAGCCTGTTGATAATTTGGGTCCTGTAGATACTCGCACAACATCTCCTATTCATAGATCTGCGCCTGCCTTTATACAGTTAGATACAAAATTATCTATTTTTGAAACGGGGATTAAAGTAGTGGATCTTTTAGCTCCTTATCGTCGTGGAGGAAAAATCGGGCTATTCGGGGGGGCCGGAGTGGGTAAAACCGTACTCATCATGGAATTGATCAACAACATTGCAAAAGCTCATGGAGGTGTATCCGTATTTGGCGGAGTGGGCGAACGCACTCGTGAAGGAAATGATCTTTACATGGAAATGAAAGAATCTGGGGTGATTAATGAACAAAATATTGCGGAATCAAAAGTCGCTCTAGTCTATGGTCAGATGAATGAACCGCCGGGAGCTCGTATGAGAGTTGGCTTGACTGCCCTAACCATGGCGGAATATTTCCGGGATGTTAATGAACAGGACGTACTTCTATTTATCGACAATATTTTTCGTTTCGTCCAAGCAGGATCCGAAGTATCCGCTTTATTAGGAAGAATGCCTTCCGCTGTAGGTTATCAACCCACTCTTAGTACAGAAATGGGTTCTTTGCAAGAAAGAATTACTTCTACCAAAGAGGGATCCATAACTTCTATTCAAGCCGTTTATGTACCTGCGGACGATTTGACGGACCCCGCTCCTGCCACAACATTTGCGCATTTAGATGCTACTACCGTACTATCAAGAGGACTCGCTGCAAAAGGGATCTATCCAGCAGTAGATCCTTTAGATTCAACATCAACTATGCTCCAACCTAGAATTGTTGGTGAGGAACATTATGAAACTGCGCAAAAAGTTAAGCAAACTTCACAACGTTACAAAGAACTTCAGGACATTATAGCTATCCTTGGGTTGGACGAATTGTCCGAAGAGGATCGTTTAACCGTAGCAAGAGCACGAAAAATTGAGCGTTTCTTATCACAACCCTTCTTCGTAGCAGAAGTTTTTACCGGTTCTCCAGGAAAATATGTTGGTCTAACAGAAACAATTAGGGGTTTTCAACTGATCCTTTCCGGGGAATTAGATGGTCTTCCGGAACAGGCCTTTTATTTGGTAGGTAATATCGATGAAGCTACCGCGAAGGCTATGAACTTAGATGTGGAGAGCAAATTGAAGAAATGACCTTAAATCTATGTGTACTGACCCCTAATCGAATTGTTTGGGATTCGGAAGTGCAAGAAATAATTTTATCGACTAATAGCGGCCAAATTGGTGTATTACCAAATCACGCACCTATTGCCACGGCTGTAGATATAGGAATTTTGAGAATACGTCTTAACGACCAATGGTTAACAATAGCTCTGATGGGCGGTTTCGCTAGAATAGGCAATAATGAAATAACCATTTTAGTAAATGATGCAGAGAGGGGCAGTGACATTGATCCGCAAGAAGCTCAACAAACTCTTGAAATAGCTGAAGCTAATTTAAGTAGCGCTGAAGGCAAGAGACAAACAATTGAGGCAAATTTAGCTCTCCGACGAGCTAGGACGCGAGTCGAGGCTATCAATACAATTTTATAACTAGTTGTTGGTGCGTCCGAATAGAATATAGAAGAATAAAGAAAAAGAAATTTTGATTATACACCATATTCTATTTGGATTCTACCGATTGAATCCAATCAAGTGTAATCAGATTTTGGTGCAACAAGAAACAACTCAAAAAATCGAAAAAATAAGAAGTAGTAGGGTATGGAAAAGATACAAAAAAAATCAAAAAAAGAAGGTGGGTAGAAATACTTATTAGATACCATTGGCTGTGCGGTATCTAATAAGTTCTACCTACTATTGGATTTGAACCAATGACTCCTGCCGTATGAAAGCAATACTCTAACCGCTGGGTTAAGTAGGTCATTTATTATCATAAAGAAAAAAAAAAAAGGAACCCGTCACATTGATAGATTATAGATGGAATCTTATTTCTAAGCAATACCCTTGACAGGAAACAGATCAGAGAGCTATCATGTCAGATTATGCAATACTCACCTTGACAAGAATTTATATAATGATAAAATATTTATCACAAACACAAGGGCCATAGCTCAGTTGGTAGAGCACCTCGTTTACACGCGCGCCAATGTTTTTTCAGAGGAGTCCATCATGTAATCAACAGAATTTATCTTAGTAAAAAGTCGACGTCTTACTCCATGGATTCGAAGGAACAAGAGAACAATAGCCTGACAAATGGTTGGTTGGTCCAATTGAGGTCCCAATTTAGGCGCCAAGAAATAGAACCCATCATTGATTTGATAATTGATAAGGTGAATATTCAGTCCATTCAATGCTAGGCATAATGAGTATAAGTACCTCAAAAAAAATCTCTTTTTGTCCTATGAACTTGAAGGTGTATGAAGTTTCATATTTGATGCTTTGGGCAGAGCGATAGAGACTCCATTTAACTTAGGTTGATATAGGCCGAAGGCAGACCTACGTCAAGATAACTCTTTTTTGAAACACTTTGGTATTGCTACTGAATAAAAATAAAGAGTCAGAGCACGCGGAGCCATCTCGTTATCTTTCTGTTAAGAAAAAGGATGGCGGACTCGCTGATATTTATATCAGTTGATGAAAGAGCCCAATGCAAAAAAAATGCACGTTGGGTCTTTGAAACAGTTCGAATCATTTTGATAATAATAAGTTTGATCTGTTTTACCGAGAAGGTCTACGGTTCGAGTCCGTATAGCCCTAATTTTTCATTAATGTAAATTTCCAATTCAAAAATCGTAATTCGATATATCATATATATCATAAAGTAATAAATAGAATCGAGTAATCGAAAAATACAAATTTGAGGAGGTTTCAATGAAGTATCCTCCTAAATTTACTAGACGATTTCGTATCGTTATAGTAATGAATGTCATTTTTCTTAAATTGAAAAAAAAAGAAATCTATTAGAAAAATTAATTTTGATTTCTTTTGGTTATATCAGCTTAGTGTTTGGATTCTCACCGAAGGTTTTGGCCGCGGGGAGCCACAATCCAGGACTAAGCCTTGGTTCCCCCTAGCCCGGGTCGAACCCCTTGAAGATCGGCTCGCTCAAAAGAGCATCCGAAAAGAACGAGAGGAATTGTCAAAAGACATGAAACGGATGGCGATGAGGGTCCAACACAGCAGGATACAGATGGTGCGTGTATGCGCGAATAGGAGAATAAACGATCTCCCATTCCATTCATTCGTCAAATTAGAACCGAATTTCTAATTTTGGTTTAGATTCTATGTAGATCAAGAACTACATGAGTTGCTTAACTTACTACGTGAGTTTGATTATAATTGTCAGTCATGGATAGATTCTCCATTTTATAGAGACATAGAATTTCCTCAGCTCTACGAGGTGGAGAGTGCCGTCGCCAAGATGCCCGGAAATCAAGCCCAAACGATTTTTGGAGAGCCCATTGAAACGCTTACTTCTTTATCAACCCAGCAATGAGCAAACTTAGCCAAAAAAGCAGGTTATTCAATAATTAATTCAATTATAAATAAAATATTTGATCATCGAAAAACTGAAAGGCATTTACCCAACCGACGGTTGGGTAAATGAACGAGGAGTCCGCGAAAAAGCCTTTTCAAAAAATATAAAAAATTCCATCCATAAAATGGAAGTTCCAACAACAACAACAACAAATCCCCATTCTCTTACCGGGGTCAACCAAGGGAATTTCCCCAGTTTTCCACAATTGGAAAATAGAGCAAATTCGAATCTTTAAAATTCGATCCAAAAAGGTAAGTGACCGGTAATTGTTCTTATTTTATTTGATACATTTCGGTGAGTAATGTTCGTGAATTAGGTGAAGGAAGGTACGGAAAGAGAGGGATTCGAACCCTCGGTAAACAAAAGCCTACATAGCAGTTCCAATGCTACGCCTTGAACCACTCGGCCATCTCTCCTAAAGAATCTTATGATTATGACCTAGAAAACGAGTAAATAGCGAGTCATTCATAGTATTGCAGTCTTCATCTTATTGCAGTATAGGTATGCCTGATCAATTATAAAAACAATAGAAAAAAAAAAAATAGAAAACGTTTCATCAAAGAAAGATCTTCCTTCGGGGTTCGATGGATAAAAAATATTTTTTTATTGTTAAAAGAAAAGACATTACATTAAAAACAAAAGATATATATCTTTTGTTTTATCAATAAGTAGCCTTTGTTATGGTTATAATATTTATACCGAACCAAATTAAACCAAGGAATTGGAACGAATCGAATCGTCTGATGGATTCATATTTTATACTATGATTCCAGTTAGACAGTGTTTATATTTATAAAATGATTCCATAGGAATTCAAAAATAGCTTTCTTTCCAGTTTCAGAACTACTTACTTTTACCTCATGGATCTATTATAAATTCTGGAATCATACCGGGGATTTTTTCATTTTGATTGTATAGTGTATACACGCTATGCACACAAAATAGTTATTCTATATTTTATCATATCATAAAATCATAATTAGATTATTCGATTATTTGATTCTTTTTCCTCTTTGGATCATAATCCAATCAAAACTAACTCCTCCAGGTATCCTAATTTGTAGGAAAAATTCCTTGATTCTTCCACTTAGATGAAATAGAACTAGTTCTGTTCATTGGTATACTACTCCATTGGTTTGGCTGACATCCAATCGGATTGAAACCTTTCCTCCTATTGATTCCTGTGAAAAAGGAACAATTCGAGTGGAAGGGAAGGCCCACATCTTTTTTTAGAATGAGTCTGTTTTTATGTTATTTCGTACTGTAAATTCCCTTTTTGTGGGATTCTTTTCCCCCGAGAGGTAATGCGAAGAATTATCGAATGGATTGTTAACTATGCCTAGATCGCGGATAAATGGAAATTTTATTGATAAGACCTTTTCAATTGTAGCCAATATCTTATTACGAATAATTCCGACAACTTCAGGAGAAAAAGAAGCATTTACCTATTACAGAGATGGTGCGATTTGATTTTTTGATTGATTTTTTGAATTTCTTTATCATTTTCAGTTTTACGAGAAAGCCATATGATTCATTCGGGATAGAAAGAAAACTATTATTGAAATAAACCTACGCTTGTTGAAGGTGAAGTTTGAAAATGGAACAACCCCTTCTGTCGTGTATCCTCGATTGATGCAGCCTCAGACGCTTTCATTTTGATTCGAGTCTTAAGCGAAAGGTTACACCTATGGGTTCTGTATTCCAGGTCAATCCCACTCTACTAGTACCAATGGGCGGCATAGGGGAAGAAGCGCTACACCTAGGAATCAACAACACAAAAACTTTGTTATAAATTATCCCCTTTCCTTATCGGGATCGGGACTACCAAGAATGGTTGGGACAACAAACATCCATCTCGTTCGTACTTTGGATACCCGTATAACCATCGAAGACCGTTGAAGTGACTAATTCCTGAAAATAGGGGGCGTTGAGGACAAAAAAATTGTTGGAGTTACCTTTTCTATATAGCACCAACGCCCTTGGTGTTAAGAAAATACCTCTTGCAGTAGGGTTGGCTAGAGATTTCTTGTAAAAACGCTAGCCCCTCTCAGTTTATAATGAGAATATTTCATTTTGATTTCATGGATTATTATCATTATGCACAGAAGGGAGGAGCCGTATGAGGTGAAAATCTCATGTACGGTTCTGGAACGGGGATTCTTTGAATAGAATGAACGACCGTAACGGATGTCAGCCCAATCCGAAGGAAATTATGCGGAAGCTTTACAAAATTATTACGAAGCTACGCGACTAGAAATTGACCCCTATGATCGAAGTTATATACTCTATAACATAGGCCTTATCCACACAAGCAACGGAGAACATACGAAAGCTTTGGAATATTATTTCCGAGCACTCGAACGAAATCCATTCTTACCGCAAGCTTTTAATAATATGGCCGTGATCTGTCATTACGTGCGACTATCTCCACTATAGAAAAGAGGAAAAAAGAGAAAATAGGCTAGTAAAACTAAATACTACAAATCAAAAATAAAACGGGCTTTCTACATAAGTATCGTACAAAACAACGATTTTTATTAGCTGTAGAAAAAAAAGAGACTTCATATAAGCCGAAATATGAAGAAATAGATATGCCCATTTTATTCTATGGATAAAGGATCCAATTGTTAGAGGAAGCACCGTAAAGATCAATTTTCGAGGTTTTGGGCCGATACAATAAGAACTGCTTACTTATATCATGATATGAGATAAAAGTTAGGAATCAACTTATGTGATAGAGTCGATCCACTAAGGTATTAAGCAGCGGTGTAGCATCAGATCCCAAAGATAGTAAGCCCTTTCTTAATGGAGGAAAGTCTTTTTCAAAGATTCTATATGAATTTCTATATGAAACCGAGATAGTTACCTTTCAGAAAATTATACCGATAGCGGAGGATGTCTATGTTTCATTCTTCTGAAGGTGGGAGAAAAGATAAAACTGATTAGTAATCAAAATTCAAGTTTGAAACTCATGTAAATTAAATTAATTAATCTCTTCTGGTTAAGCCGATCAAAAATGGGATAG